ATGGCAGCAGCTAGTAATGTTAATCCTATTTATCATTTTGTTACTCGATGGCTTTTTTCAACAAATCATAAAGATATTGGTACTTTATATTTAATATTTGGTGCGATTTCAGGTGTTGCTGGAACAGCTTTATCATTATATATTAGATTAACTCTTTACCAACCTAATGGCAGTTTCTTAGAATACAATCATCATTTATATAATGTAATTGTAACAGGACACGCATTTGTTATGATTTTTTTTATGGTTATGCCTACTTTAATTGGTGGTTTTGGTAATTGGTTTGTTCCTTTAATGATAGGTGCTCCTGATATGGCATTTCCTAGAATGAATAATATTAGTTTTTGGTTATTACCTCCTTCGTTATTATTATTAATTGCATCTATACTAACTGAAGCTGGAGTTGGAACTGGTTGGACTGTATATCCTCCTTTATCAAGTGCTACAGCACATTCTGGAGGTGCAGTTGATTTAGCAATTTTTAGTTTACACTTATCAGGTGCTTCTTCTATTTTAGGAGCTATTAATTTTATTTGTACTATTTTTAATATGAGAGTTAAAAGTTTATCATTCCATAAATTACCTTTATTTGTTTGGTCAGTTTTAATTACAGCATTTCTACTTTTACTTTCTTTACCAGTTTTAGCAGGTGCAATTACTATGCTATTAACTGATAGAAATTTTAATACAACATTTTTTGATCCAGCTGGTGGAGGTGATCCTGTATTATATCAGCATTTATTTTGGTTTTTTGGTCACCCAGAAGTTTATATTCTAATTTTACCTGGTTTTGGTATTATTAGTCATATAATAGTAAGTGCGGCAAGAAAACCTATTTTTGGTTATTTAGGTATGGTTTATGCTATGTTCTCTATAGGTGTTCTTGGTTTTATCGTATGGGCCCACCATATGTATACTGTTGGTTTAGACATTGATACAAGAGCTTATTTTACCGCTGCAACAATGATTATTGCTATCCCTACAGGTATTAAAATTTTTAGTTGGTTAGCTACTTTATGGGGTGGATCAATAGATTTAAGAACTCCAGCTTTATTTGCTGTAGGTTTCATCTTTTTATTCACTGTTGGAGGTGTTACAGGAGTTGTTTTAGCCAATTCTGGTGTTGACATTGCTTTACATGATACTTACTATGTAGTGGCACATTTTCATTATGTGTTAAGTATGGGTGCTGTATTTTCAATGTTAGGTGGTGTTTATTTTTGGTTTGAAAAAATAACAGGAGTTTCTTACTCTGAGATTCTAGGTAAAATCCATTTTTGGGGTTTCTTTTTAGGAGTAAACTTAACTTTTTTTCCTATGCATTTCTTAGGAGTGGCAGGTATGCCTAGAAGAATTCCTGATTATCCTGACGCGTTTTTAACTTTCAATAAATTAGCATCTTGGGGATCTTATATCTCAGCAATTTCATCATTATTTTTCTTTTATGTAGTTTATGAGGCATTCTCTTCAAGTAGAAAAGTTGAGAATTAATCTTTAAATGGGATATAGCCAAGTCGGTAAGGCCCTCGTTTTTGGTACGAGTATTCATAGGTTCAAGTCCTTTTATCCCAAAATTTAGTTTTAATTAAAAAGTAATTAGCTCAATTGGTAGAGCGTCTCGCTTACAACGAGAATGTTATCGGTTCGAGTCCGCTATTACTTACTATATTAGTTAAAAAATGTATTTGATATTAATTTTTTTACCATTAATTGGTTCAATAACTGCTGGTTTATTCGGTAGAAAATTAGGACCTAATGGTTCAGCTATTATAACGGTTAGTTGTTTAATGCTTACTTTTTTAATCTCTTTGTTTGCGTTTTATGAAGTTGCTATTATAGGTTGCCCTGTATATATTAATTTAACTACATGGATTGATTCTGAAATGTTAAATGTAGATTGGGGATTTTTATTTGATAGTTTAACTGTTATTATGTGTTGTGTAGTTACTTTTGTTTCTTCTCTAGTGCATTTATATTCTACTGAATATATGTCACACGACCCACATTTGTCAAGATTTATGTCTTATTTATCTTTGTTTACTTTTTTTATGCTTATTTTAGTTACTGCAGACAATTACGTTCAAATGTTCGTTGGTTGGGAAGGTGTAGGTTTATGCTCGTATCTGTTGATTAATTTTTGGTTTACACGTATACAAGCAAATAAAGCTGCTATTAAAGCTATGATCTTAAATAGAATTGGTGATTTTGGTTTAGTTTTAGGTATTTTAATTATTTTTGTCAAATATAAAGCAGTAGATTACGCTACAGTATTTGCTTTGACACCCTTATTTGTTAATGAAGAATTTGTTTTTTTAAACGTTAATTTTAATTTAATTGATATAATAGGTTTTCTTCTTTTAATAGGTGCTATTGGTAAATCAGCTCAATTAGGGTTGCACACATGGTTGCCTGATGCTATGGAAGGACCTACACCAGTTTCTGCATTAATTCATGCCGCAACTATGGTAACTGCAGGTGTTTTTTTAATTGCCAGAAGTTCTCCGTTATATGAATATACTCCAAATATCTTGACTGTTATAACTATTTTAGGTGCTTGTACAGCTTTTTTTGCTGCAACAGTTGGTTTGTTACAGAATGATTTAAAAAGAGTAATTGCTTATTCTACCTGTAGTCAGTTAGGTTATATGGTTTTTGCATGTGGTCTTTCAAATTATTCAGTTGGTGTGTTTCATTTAGTAAATCATGCATTTTTTAAGGCATTATTGTTTCTAGGTGCTGGTTCTATTATACATGCTGTTGCAGATGAACAAGATATGCGAAAAATGGGAGGTTTGAAAAATTTAGTGCCATTCACTTATTCTATGATGGTAATTGGATCATTAGCATTAATAGGTTTTCCTTTCCTTACTGGTTTTTATTCAAAAGATGTTATTTTAGAAGTGGCTTACGGTAAATATACCTCACATGGTCACTTTAGTTATCTATTAGGGTCAGTAGGAGCTTTTTTAACAGCGTTTTACTCTACTCGATTAGTTTATCTAACTTTTTTGTCTAAACCAAATGGTTATAAGTCTGTTATTTGTGCGGCATACGACTCTTCATACCAGATTTGTATAGCGTTAGCTGTATTATCTATCCCAAGTATTTTTATTGGATTTTACAGTAAAGATATGATTATAGGGTTAGGAACAGATTTTTGGGGTAATTCTATTTTTGTTTTACCTGAAAATATGAATATGATTGATGCTGAATTTATTCCGCATAAATTTAAAGTATTGCCTGTGATATTAAGTCTTTGTGGAGCGACTTCTTCGTTTCTATTATATTCATTTGGTAGTTCGATATTATTTAAATTTAAAATTTCATATTTAGGAAAAAAAATTTATAATTTTTTAAATAAAAAATGGTTTTTTGATAAAGTTTATAATGAATATCTAGGTCAATTTTTTTTTAAATTTGGTTATAACGTTAGTTATAAAATTATCGATAGAGGTATATTTGAAATTTTTGGTCCTATGGGTTTGTCTAATGTTATTTCAAAAAAAGCTTTTTACACGTCTAAACTTCAAACAGGTTATATATATCATTATACCTTACTAATTTTAATAGGAAATACTATTATGTTAGGTGCACGACAGTTTTGGTTACTGATGGGTGGTATAATTGATTTTAGACTTTTCATTATATTTTTTATTTCAACCTTTTTTATTATCAAAACATTTTAATCATGACTTCAGTTTATAAAAATTTATATCGAAAAGATTTTAATGAAAAGAGAGAACATTCTATCATTCTACATAATGATACTTTTAATAACGAACAGTTTAAATATTTAAAAACTAAACACTCATGGCACTTAGTAGACCCTAGTCCTTGGCCGTTAGTAGCTGCATTAGGTGCTTTTTTTATGACTACTGGTGGTGTTTTATACATGCAAAATTTTATTGGAGGTGGTCAGTTAATGAGTACAGGTTTTATAACTATATTATACGTTATGTACACATGGTGGAGAGATATAGTTAGAGAGGCTACATTTGAAGAGCAGCATACTTTTGCAGTACAAAGAGGTTTAAGATTAGGTATGATTTTGTTTATTGTATCAGAAGTGATGTTTTTTTTTGCTTTTTTTTGGGCTTTTTTTCACTCTAGTTTATCACCTGTTTTTAATTTAGGAGGTACTTGGCCCCCAATGGCTATTGAAACCATACCAACTTCAGGAATTCCTTTAACAAATACTTTTCTATTATTAAGTTCTGGAGCTACAGTTACTTGGTCTCATCATGCGATTATTATTAGAGCTAAAAAACAAGCTATTATTTCATTAATACTTACTATTATATTAGCGGCAATTTTTACTTTTTTTCAAGGATTAGAATATTTTGATGCACCATTTACTATTACTGATAGTGTATTTGGGTCTTGTTTTTATATGGCTACAGGATTCCACGGATTCCATGTTTTTGTGGGTACAATTTCATTATTTGTTTCTTTAGTAAGGATTATAGATAACCATTTTACAGCTACTCACCATTTTGGCTTTGAGTCAGCTGCTTGGTATTGGCATTTTGTTGATGTTGTATGGTTATTTTTATTCGTAACAGTTTACTGGTGGGGAGGTATTCACTAATTTCATTATACTTATTAAAATGAAAATACCAAAGTGATGGAAATGGTAGACATGCTAGGTTTAGGTTCTAGTTCTTTTTAAAGATTAAGGGTTCAAGTCCCTTCTTTGGTATACATATATTATAGTTTTTAACTAAACTATTTTTTTTTACAAATTATTAAATTAATCTAATCATTTAAAAGTTTAAATGTTTTATACGTAATTATGTAAACTTATAGCACGTAATTAAAATTAGTTTTCTCTAATCTAAATTGTTTAGAGCATTTAATCATAGTTACTGAATATTTACTATAAGCGTCTTTTCCTCCTAAATAAAAATCATTGATCCATAACTTAAAGTTTGTTGAGTTTAATTTATTTCTACTAAATTTAAATTTTTTTTGGTTTATATTTTTGGTTTTAGCAGTAGAATTTGTCAAATAAAAATTATATTTTGTTAAATTAGTGTTTGCATAATATAAAAAACCTGTAAAATTTTTAAATTTTAAATTTGTAGTATTATTAAAACTAATAATATTATTTTCTTTTATATTGGTTGTAAAATTTATTCTTTTTGAATAGGCAAATATTTTTCTTATGATTTGCCAATCCTCTTTAGTTTGTTTTGTTGAAGATAAAAATTTTACGTTTGTTTTAAAAATTCCTTCAGTATTTAAATATGTACCGTTAGATTCAAAAAAATTACTGTTTGGTAAATTTATATAATTGTTAGATTTATACGCTTTTAGAAATTCTGTATTAGTATTAAATCCGTTATTTTGATCTATGATTAATTTAGGGTAGTTATTGTCACTATTTAAATAATTTAATTGTTTTAAATTAATAAGTTTTTTGATGTTTAATGTGTTATCTGTAGAATTTAAAAAATAAACTCCGTAACTATTCTTTAAATCTTGCTCTTTTAAACCTTTAAAATTATTTAAATAATTCATACCTGTTTCATTAATAGAAGAACTTAAAATATTTAAATTATTCCAATTTGAATAGTATTTATTTAATTTATATTTTAATAGAGTCAATAATTTATTCAATTCTTTACTATCTTTTCTTCTATTAATTTCAGAACTTGCTATTATAGTAGGATTAGTGTGAGAAGCGAAATCTTGACATACTAGATTATTACCTTCAACAATAGACTTTAAATTTTTTAAATTTATACCCATATAAAAAGTAGGAAATGTTAAATCGATTAAAGAATTAATTGAAATTAATTTAAAGTTACCTTTTAGATATCTTTTTCTTAATTTTAAATTTAAATTAGATCCTTCGTACCTGGTATTTATTCCTATAAGTAAACAAAGATCAGACTCATTCAAAGAGTTTACAGAGTTTAGCATTATACTAGATTCGTCATCATTATTTAATTGACTCCCTTCAGATTTACGTAATTTTATAAAAGAATACTTTTTAGCAAATAAATTTAATAAATTTAAAACCTCTAATGACGTGTTATCATTGATAACAATTATAAGAGTTCTTATTTCTAATAAATGTCTATTTAAATGATCTTGAAAATATAAAGTAGATACTATATCATCTAATATTAATTCCCAAGTTAAGAATTGAAAAGTATTTTTTTTACCATCTTTTATAAACCCTTGCAATACTCTTTCAGGTGAAAACATACCGTCAAATGAAAATCTGGTTTTATCAGATATCCAGTTAGAACTAACTTCATTTTTTTGAAAACCTGGAAGTACTTTTATTATGTTATTATTTTTAATATAAACTTGTAAATTACTACCAAATCCATCAGAAAAATCAATAGAATTAATATTTTTTAATTCCCAACTTCGACTCACAAAGGGGTAAGGCTTAGATGTTAAGGCTCCTACGGGGCATAAATCAATAATATTACCTGACAATTCTGATTGGAAAGTTTTTTCCACATAAGTCCCTATCTCACTGTTCATACCTCGACCAAACATGCCAAGATCATCAACTCCAGCAATTTCACTTGCAAATCTTACACATCTTGTACAATGAATACATCGAGTCATAACAGTTTTCACAATTGGTCCTATATTTTTATCGGTAACAACACGTTTAAAACTATAAAATCTTTTTTTAGATAGACCAAAAAATAAAGATTGATCTTGTAAGTCACACTCACCTCCTTGGTCACAAATAGGACAATCTAATGGGTGATTTAGTAATAAAAACTCTAAGATATTTTCTCTTGCTTTTTTTACTAAAGGACTGTTTGTAAAAACTTCACTATTATTTAAGCATGATTTCGCACTCATAGCGCAAGATACTACTGGTTTTGGTGAGTTTTTTAATTCTACAAGGCACATTCGACAATTTCCTGAAATAGACAGACTTTTGTGATAACAGTAGTGTGGAATATTAATTCCTAGTGTTTCACAATACTCAATTAAAGGTGCATTATACTTCCAGTAATCATTTTTATAATTACTTTGAAACTCTAAAGTATAATTGAATTTTATATTATTAATATGAAAATATTTCAGATTTTAAAAAATTTGGAAATGTAGCTTAATTGGTTAAAGCGTCGGCCTGTCACGTCGAAGACTGCGGGTTCAAGTCCCGTCTTTTCCGTAATCAGACTAAAAATTTTTAAGTTAACTTTTAATATTTCTGATTTTATCCATTTGGATAGAGTTTTTAAGCTTGTAATAAACGGTCAGTATAGCTAACCCTATAGCCGATTCCGTTGCTGCAATAGTTAAAATAAATAGTACAAAGACATAACCTGTAATATCGTCCAGGTAAATAGAAAAAATAATAAAATTTAAATTTACAGCAAGCAACATTAGTTCAATAGACATTATAGTTATCAAAATGTTTTTTCTATTTAAAACTAACCCTAATGCGCCAATTAAAAATAAAGTAATAACTATGTATAAAATATAATTAATATTTGTGACAATCATATGTATTTTTAGTTTAAAATTTTAGGGATCATTTTTGACTTATATTTGTATTGAAAGTGGGTACACTGGGATTTGAACCCAGGACCTGTGGATTAAAAGTCCAATGCTCTACCTACTGAGCTACATACCCTAGTACTATAAATAAAATAAGTTTTATTTATAGTGCGAATAAGATTAAAAATCCCATCATTAATGAGAATAGTGCGATAGCTTCAGTTAAAGCGAATCCGAAAATTGCTAATTTGAATAACTCATCTTTTAAAGATGGGTTTCTTGAAACACCAAGTACTAATGCTCCAAATACGGTACCGATACCAACTCCTGCTCCTGCTAGTCCTATTGTTGCTAGACCTGCTCCTATAAATTTAGCTGCTTGTAATAACATAAAATTTAATTTAATTTAAGTTTTAAGATATTATTTTCGGAAACTTTAAAGCAGCTATGTGCAAGTTTATTTGTTTCTAAAGTTATCATCAAAAGTCTATTTAGTTTTAAATAGGTTGTCGTCTTTAAATTATTCTTATTTTAAATAAATATTAAAGTTTTAATAGGTAATTTAGCACCGCCTGTTTTAAAAGCACTAATTGCTGTATTAGTTGTTATACCACATAATTCAAATAATACTGCACCACTGCTTACTCTTACAGCCCAGTGGCTTACGGAACCCTTACCCTTACCCATCCTAACTTCAGTAGGTTTTGAAGTTATTGGTAGATTAGGAAAAACACGTAACCACAGTTTTCCTTTTCTTTTTATTTTTCTTGTAATTGCTTGTCTAGCTGATTCAATATGTCTAGCCGAAATAATGCCGGACTCAGCTGCTTTAAGTCCTATAGTTCCAAATTTTAAACTATTGGATCTATACTCAAATCTAGATAATTTACCTTTTTTAACTTTTTTGTACTTAGAACGTTTTGGTTGTAAAAACATGTTTTATGTTTTATTTTTCACATACCCAGACATTTATTCCAAACGTTCCGTTATTAGTATATGAAATAGATTGGTTATATGAAATTTTTGAATTAAATGATTGTAACGGAATTGATCCTAATTGAATTATTTTTTTTCTCGATCTCGGGGCTCCATTAAACCTACCATTTATAACTATTTTTATTCCTTTGATTTTAGAAAAATTAACGTTTAAAAATTCTGTTAAAACTTTTTTCAAAAACGAAAGAAAAAAATTATGTTTTTTATTTTTTTTCATTTGAATTGCAATAAATTCTGATAATAAACGAGAAGAATTTGTTTGAGTTACTGTTATTAATAAAATATTAATTAAATCTTTAAAAATAATGTTTTTAGAAAACTTTCTTAGTTTTTTAATAAGATTTCTGAACGTATTGTTCTTACCTTGTTTAACTAGTTTTTTATTTAAATTCTTTGTTTTTAATTTTATCGAAGTATTATAATTATTTTTTACAAATATATTTAAACTTATTGCTAAAGAATTTAAAAAGTTTATTAGGTTTTTACTGTTATTGTTGTTAAGATTGATATTAAACTGTTCTAAAACATAATAAGTTACATAAATATTTATATTAGTTTTGTTATATCGTATCTTACAACTATTAATAATTAAACCATTAATTTCAAATATTCTGTTTATATAATTTCTTATTTCTAAATCATTGTTGACTAGAAATGTAGATTCTTCTGGATTAATTTCTTGATATTTTGATACCCATTCTGTGTTTTTTACACCTAATCTAAAGATATTTGAATTTGTTTTTTGACCCATGTTTATATTTTTAAATTTTTATTTTTTTTTCTTTTTTTTAAAAGAAAATCTCTTACGAGTTGGAGAAAATTCTCCTAGTTTATGTCCTATCATATTTTCTGTAATTTTTATTTTAGAAAAAGTTTTACCGTTATGTATATTGACTGTAGAACCAACAAACAAAGGTATTATTACAGATTTTCTTGAATAAGTCGTTATTTCGTTTTTTGAGTTAGACTTCTTATTTGAAAATTGAGACAATAAACTTTTTTGTACATAAGGACCTTTCCATTTAGCTCTACTCATATTTAATTTTATTTTCTTTTAAAAATTATAAATTTGTTTTTAGACCTGCTAGTTTTACCTCCTTTAGTTGGTTTTCCCCAAGGAGTAACTGACGTTCTACCCCCAGAAGTTTTACCTTCACCACCACCATGTGGATGGTCTATTGGGTTCATTGCAACTCCTCTAACTTTAGGGCGTCTATTTAACCATCTTGATCTACCTGCTTTACTTAAAGTGGTTAGAAACAATAATTCATTAGATACGACACCTATTGTAGCATAGCAATTTATTGATACATATCGTTGTTCACCAGAACTTAATTGAATTCTTCCTGACTTAGGAGTTTTTTCTATTAGTTGTGAAAAAGTACCCGCAGCTCTACTAATTTGAGATTTTGTGTTTTCTTTAACAGATACGTTATGTATTAAGCTTCCTATAGGTATTTTTGAGATTTTAAGAGAATGACCGTTTTTAGGCTCTGCATTTTCTCCAGATTTGATGATATCTCCTACTTTTAAATTTTTAGGACTTAAAATATAAGAATAGGTTTTATCTAAAAAATTATATAATGATGCTATATTTGCTGTTCTATAAGGATCATATTCAATGCTTGTAACTATTGAAATAGTATCTTTATTGCGTAAAAAATTTATTTTTCTATATTTTTTTTTATGACCACCTCCTTTATGAAAAGAGGTTATTTTACCAGTATTATTACGTCCGGAAGAATTTTTAATTCCAATTATTTTATTTTTTAACATTGGCTTCTTGTTTAAACCAGACTTATCTAATTGAATTAAATTTCTTTGTGAGGGTGTACGTGGATTATACTTTTTTAATTTCATTTTAACACTAAATTAATTTTATAATATTATGATTTTATCAAAAATAGCTAGTAATTTAAAAAAAAAGAAAATTGAAATTTCTTTAATGAAGTTTTATATAAATAATTTGTTAAAAAAAATATCGTATTATAATTATATAAAATCCTTAAATGCTTATAATAGAATTAATAGTTTAAATGATGACAAAAAAATCATAAAGTCTTCTTCTTATAAGCAAAATTTAATAAATTTTATAATAAATATTAGGTTTTCAGGAACAAATACTTTGATAAATATAACTGATATTAAAGGAAATCCTAAGATATCATTTTCCTCAGGACTTATCGGTCTTAGAGGAAAGCAAAAAAAGTTTCAACCTGCTGCTATAATAAATATTTTAAAAATATTATTTATAAAAGCAAAATTTTTAAGTGGAAAGCCTGTAGCAATACACTTTAGAAACGTTCAATTGTATTATGAGTCGTTAATAATAAGTATGTTAAAAAACAAGGTTTTTATCAAATCTATAAGAAGCTATAATTTGTACCCTCATAATGGTTGTAGACCTAGAAAATTAAAAAGGTTTAAGCGTAGAACTAAAAAATAAAAATATGTCTTTTTTGAAAGAATGACTGAGTGGTTGAAAGTGGCAGATTGTAAATCTGTTAGGTTTTTATCCTATCGTAGGTTCGAATCCTACTTCTTTCAAGTTTTTAAAACGAAATATGACGCAGTTCGGTAGCGTGCCTGTTTTGGGAACAGGAAGTCATGTGTTCAAATCACATTATTTCGATTTTTATTTAATTAGTTTATAATTTGTTTTTTTTAGAATATTTTTTAAAGAATTAGAAAATATTTTAACGTTTTGTTTATAATTTAAAGTTGATAAATTTTTTATCTGTGATTTAGAATAAAGTTTATTATTTAATTTTAAACTTAAAAAAAAGAATAAATTATCAAGATTTTCTAATTGATTTGCAGACAAATCTACTTTATTTTCTTGTTTCAAGTCTAGTAAGATAATAGATCCGTTAATTATAGGAGTCAAGTTTTTAAAAATAGATTTGTTTAAAAAAAGAACCATTAAATTATTTTGAAATTTATTGGAATTTAATTTCAATTTTGAAAATTTTTGTTCTGTTTTTGTCCATTTAACACAATTTGTAGTTGTATTTTGATAGATAAAAAAGAAAGGTTTGTTTTTGAAAAAGTTAATTATTTTATTTTCATTAAAATTTTTAAATTTTAATTTCATTGTTATGTTTTATGTTCTAGGCTTAGTAGGATTTGAACCTACGACTAAACCGTTATGAGCGGTACGTTCTACCAACTGAACTATAAGCCTTTAAAAGTATTTAAATTTTTAAGATTGATAAAATCTATTTTTAAAATATATAAATTCATTAATTAATAAGTTTTTAAAATAAATGGGTAATTTAAGTTTTAGTCAACTATTGGTAATAATATGTTTTTGTATCTTGTTTTTTGGAGATATTTCAAAAATTCAAAAAAGAATAATAGAAACATTAAAAAAATATAAAGTTTATGAATTTTCAAAAAAAAAAAACAGGAAAAAAGGGAGTTGAACCCCTGACCTTTGGTTTTGGAAACCACTGTTCTACCAACTGAACTATTTTCCTAAAAGTTTATGCAAAAATATATTATAGAAATTAAAAATAGAGTTTTTTTAATTTTTTTTTCATATATTTTCACTGTTATAATATGTTATTTTTATAAAGAAACTCTTTTATTTTTATCAATAAAACCTAGTATAAGTTCAATTAATAAATCAGTTTTCTATTTTATTTCTACTAATTTAACAGAAATATTTACAACTTACATACAATTGTCATGTTTTGTTTCTGCTCAATTGTCTATTTTTTTTATTTTATATCATATTTTATTTTTCTTAGCTCCTGGTTTGTATGATTTTGAATATAAAAATATAAAATCAATACTATTAGTTATTTTATGTTCTTGGTTAGTTGGTTTTATGATTTTGAATTTTTTAATTCTACCGAGAACATGGGAATTTTTTATGAGTTTCCAGAATACTGTAAATAATCAAGCTATTAATCTCTATTTTGAAGCAAAGATAATAGAATATGTAAATTTTTATATTAATATTTATTTTATTTGTGTTTTAAGTTGCCAATTTTTCTGTGTTTTATATATTTTATTAGAAATTTTACCTGATAAAATAAAATTTGTTAAGAAGTTTAGGAAATCTTCATATTTAATTTTTTTTATAATAGCAACTCTTATAACACCTCCAGATGTCATAAGTCAGATTCTTATTGCCATGTCTTTTATTATGATATACGAGATTATTATAGTTACTGTTATTTTAAAAAATGTTTATTATAAAATTTAATTTGGTAACCAATTAAAACTAATCAGTACACCTACAGTAAACAATAGATAACCTAATGATAAAGGCAAAAAAGATTTCCAACCAATGTGCATTAGTTGATCATATCTATATCTTGGTAAAGCAGCTCTTGTCAATACAAAAAAAAGAACTCCTAAAAGTATCTTAAGTGATAACCAAAAACTTCCTGGAAGTATATTTAACGGAAATATATCAATTAATGGTAACCAACCTCCTAAAAAAATAAGAGATGAAAATACACTCATTAAAAGCATATTAGCGTATTCTCCTAGAAAAAATAAAGCAAAAGTCATTGCCGAATACTCAACGTTATAACCTGATACAAGTTCAGCTTCAGCTTCAGGCAAATCAAAAGGGTGTCTGTTAGTTTCTGCTAACATAGATATATAAAATAAAATAAACATAGGAAACAGCGGTACAATAAACCAAACGTTTTTTTGTGCTAAAACTATGTTACTTATATTAAAAGATCCGACACAAACACAAATATTAACAATTATAAATCCTATAGAGACTTCATAAGAAATCATTTGAGCAGCAGATCTTAAAGCTCCTAAGAAAGGATACTTTGAATTACTTGACCATCCTGCCATTACTATTCCGTATACGCTTAATGAAGATATTGCGAATAAATATAAAATTCCTAAATTTATATCGGATATAACTATAGATTCAGATAAAGGTATAACAGACCATCCAATAAGACTTAAAATAAAAGTTAAAATAGGAGCTAGTAAAAAAACATAAATATTAGAATTACTAGGCAGAATTGTTTCTTTAACAAACAATTTTAATCCGTCAGCTAAAGGTTGCAATAAACCTACAAATCCTATGACATTAGGACCTTTTCGTCTATGGATGCTTCCCATAAATTTACGTTCAACTATAGTAAAATATGCTACTGATATTAATAATGGTACAACTATAGCTAAAATTTTTAAAATAATACTAATTATTACAATCATTTATATACTTTTAAAAAATAGGCTAAAATCGGATTTGAACCGATATTATAAGATTTGCAATCTAATACATTACCAATTATGTTATTTAGCCGTAAATAATTGGGTGTATCACAATATCAAATTGAAATAACAGATATTCAGGATAAGGAGGGATTCGAACCCACGGTATTAAATAATACAATAGTTTTCAAAACTAACGCCTTAAACCACTCGACCACTTATCCAAATGATATAAAAAATATAAAGCAAAAGAAGGGATTCGAACCCTCAGCTTTGACCTTGGCAAGGTCACACTCTACCAATTGAGTTACATTTGCTTTTATTTTTCTAAAGAATTTTATAAGATTTTAATAAAAATAATAAATTATTTTTATTTTTTGAGTTCGTAACTAATGTGATGTTTAAGTTAGAAAGGTTTTTAAAAAACCTATAGTTCTTTTCTAATTCATTAAATACTAATATATTTTTAATTATAAACGAAAAGCTTTTATCTTTTTGTTTTTTAACGTTAACTTTTTTACTAGTTGTTAATAAAAATTCATTTAATAATTTAAAAAAGAAATTAAACATAAAATTTTTACGTAAAGTTAATTTACATCCAATAGGATGACCTTTCCTAACTTTCAAAGATATATTTGAGACTTTAGATTTTGTTATAATTGGGTTTTGAAATGTTAAAAGTTCTAAAGCTATTAAAGAAGATATTAATGATTTAAATTCATATTTTTTAAATGTAAAATTTAAAATAATTTTTTCAAATTTAGGAATATCTACTGTTTTTTTATATGTAAATTTATTTATTAAGTCATATTTTACTATACTTTCACTATAATTTTTAAGAAATCTCATTATCTTTTTAATTTTTTAAATAATTCCTGAAGATATATTTGCAAATTTAGCGTATTTTCCTTTTTTTAATTTTTTAGGTAAAGGACCTAAAATTCTACTAGCAATAGGTTTTTCTTGTTTATTAATTAAACTTACAGCATTATTTTGAAAAAATAAAACAGACCCGTCTTTTTTAACGTGTTTACTTTTGGTTCTAATAATTAAGGCTTTATATACATCACCTTTTTTTACTTTAGACGTTAACTTTGATTTATTCCTAAGTTCGATTATGGATACTATTATAACGTCACCTAAGTATGCAAATCTTTTTTTAAATCCCCCTAAAACTTTTATACATCTAGCAAATTTTGCTCCAGAATTATCTGAAACTTTTAGTACTGTTTGTTGTTGAATCATAAAAAATTAAACGCTTATAGCTCAATTGGATAGAGCGTCGGATTTCGGTCCCGAAGGTTATAGGTTCAACTCCTTTTAAGTGTAATTTTGTATTTAATCTCAATGATTAAAACCATCGATAATTCGCATATTTTTTTTTCAAAAAAGCATTTTCGTGTATTTGTTTTTTATTATTAACACTAGTACCCAGCAAATTAGAGGAATTTATTAATTCTAATTGAAAACTTTTATAAAAAGGCTGGCTTCTTATAATTCTACTATTTTTAATTAACGATTTCAATCCGTAAGATATTTTTAACTCGTTATTTAATAAAAATGGAAATTCTATATTTTTTCTTTTTTTTTTTATTTGTTTAATTTGAACTGAAGGAGCAGAATTTAATAAAGAAATTTTCATAAACTCTTTAGAATCTTTTTTAAAATTAGATTTTTGAAAACGTTTTAAAGACTTTAAAACTAATTTTTCCGTCGTTCTCTTTTTACCTTTTAGCATAAGGCTATTAAGTAATTTTAATTTTATATTATTTTTTAATTTCATAAATATTTTGATAATTTTTTAGTGCCGTATTTAGACCTAGAAGTTTTTCTATTTTTTAAACCTGAAAGATCTAATTTTCCCCGTATTAAATGGTACTTAACTCCAGGCAAATCTTTAACTCTACCTCCTCTAATTAATACTGTAGAATATTCTTGAAGATTATGACCTTCGCCAGGGATATATGCAGTTATTCTTTTATCATTTGTTAACCTTAATTTTGCTAATTTTCTTAATGCAGAATTTGGCTTTTTAGGTGTACGTAAAAATATTTTTGTGCACACACCCTTTTTTTGTGGGCAAGATTGTAAAGCAGGCGTTTTATTTCTTTTTTTTTTTGCTAATCTTTTTTTTCTACACAATTGATTTATTGTTGGCATTTTATTTAAAAACTTATATTTTTGAATTATTTTTAAAAATAATATAAAAAAGTATATATGTATAAGGATTTTATCAGTAATTCTTGAAAAAAATTGTTATGTAATAGTACAGTATTTTCTAAACCTAAATAATATAGGTTAAAAAATATAATACTAAATGTTAAACAGTAAAACTTTAATTTAATTGTCAACAATTTACAGTTATATAATATACTAGTTTTAAAAAAACGAATTACAGTTTTTTTGATAAAATAGTTTAAATTGAAAATAATTAAATCTAGATTATAAAGACTTAAAATAATCGTTAAGCAAATTAAAAAATCTTGAAAAAAATACTCATTTAAAAAGATATCATTTTTTAAACCTATTACTAATGAACACAAAAATATAAACATAAAAACAAAACAATATATCTTTAATTTTATTAAAACTATTTTAAATACTTTATATGAAAATTTATTAAAATTTATGTTACAATATACTTTTTTAATTAAGGTAACAAAATTAAAAATAAATAAATATAAACAATAAAAATTTAAACTAAACGCAAAACATATTAAAAGAGGCTGAAACATAAAAGCAAAATCGAACCATGTAAAATTAGAATAAATTCTAAAAGTTAATACTGATATAATAACACTACACCAAATTACTAAAAAAATTGAATTTAAATAATAAATTACAACATTTTTACTGTTTATTAAATAAAACATAGTATAGATTAGTGAACCTATTAAAAAAATCAAAATTGAAAATTCTATTAATGTTGAAAAATATGATAAAATTATGACACTTATGAAACTAATTAAAGTATTTAATATTAATTCTCTAAAATCTTTATTGACTAAAAATAATTTACCAGCGGTTTGTGAATATAAATCTGAAACGTGCTCTACTAAAAACCAACATAACAACCTTTCCAAAATATATAAATTATCAAGCAGATTAAAAGAATTTAATAAATTAAACAATAAATAATAAACACACAAACTCATTAATTTTCCTACTAATATATATACCATTTAAAAAATTTTTATAGAAATATTAATTTATTTATACTTCTATATATATACTCATTACCGGACTTGAACCGATACTCTTTAAAAGAATCAGATTTTAAGTCTGACGTGTCTACCAATTCCACCAAACGAGCTTTTAATTACACTATATAACATATATTATATAAATAAAAACAATACATATTTTTATATTTTTAAATATTCCACAATTCGATCTTTTAACACTAGGTGCTCAAATATTTGGACTATTAAGTAGTCTATACCTGTTTTACTATTATTGTATAACAACCAGTATTTCTTATTTTATAGAAATTAAAAAATTAAGAACTAAAAAATTACTAAGAAATAATGAGTTAGTTACTACTATTGACAAAGATTTAAATTATAACTTATGGTTAATTAATTATAGTTATATAAATTTTTTAAAATAATACGAAATTAACTTTTCAAAGGGAATATAACTCAATTGGTAGAGTGTGTGCTTTGCAAGCATGAAGTTATCGGTTCAAATCCGATTATTTCCATTTTTTATAAGTTAAAAAATTCTCTCCAGGCTGGATTCGAACCAACGGCCAAATGGTTAACAGCCATTTGCTCTACCACTGAGCTACTGAAGACTAAAACTTATTTAATTTTCATAATATTTTAAAACTGTATTTAAATCTAACCAGAATGAAAAATTACTTGCAATATTAGTATATTTAATATTATCTACTAATATGATAGAAAAAGTCCTATAATTTATTTCTAAATATTTAGGAGGTATTGGCCATAATTCTGAATTAGCTATATTTAAAATAAGTAAAGAATAAACCTTAGGGGAGAAAGTAATAATATCACTCTTTTTTAATAATAAAGATTTTTTTTTTACCACTTTTCCATTAACTAAAACATGTCCATGAGATATTAGTTGACGAGCGTTTCTTATACTCAATACGAAATGTGACCTTAAAAGTACGGAATCTAACCGACTTTCTAAGAGTTCGATAAAAAAAAATTTAGAATTTAGATTAACATGACTACGTTTATTTTTTTGAACGGATTGTTTATGAATAAATCTTAGATATTTTTCAGACAAACCCCCGTAAAAAAAACTTAATCTTTGTTTGGTTTGAAGGTTATATTTAAATTTTCTACTAAAATAATTGCTAAATTTAGAATTATAATAAGAATATTGATCAAAAATTTTATAATATTTATTTCTTTTAGAAAACTTAGACTGATTTTTTAAATAAAAATTAAATTTTTCCCACTTTTGTTTTTTAAAATTTAATAACTTTTTTCGATTTTGTACATTTTTTTTCAAATTTAATAATTTTTTATATAAAGGTTTATACCTATATTTTTTTATATAAATCATAAAAATTGGTTATGTCTTTAGATTGTTTTGGTTTTTTTAATATAGAATAAATTAAAAATTTATAAAATTGTTTTATTTTAATTTCACCAAAATTATCTTTTAATAAATAAGTTAATTTATTAATTATATTTTTATCATTACCAAAACAAACAATTGGAATATCTAATTTTGAAATTTCTTTAACCATATTATCGTTTGATGGTGATTTAAACATTACTATTAAATCCGGAACAACTTTTATATTTAATAAACTTTTCATATTTTTAGATTTACTTGAATTAAAATTTAAATATTTAAAAAGAGAATGCTTGTTTATCAAAAATCCATTTACCCAAACATCTTCAGGTATAAAATAATGTTTTGACATTTTTAAATTATTTAATAAATTTTTGTTTTTAGAATAAGGAAAACCTACAAAAAGAATAACTTTATTATTAACATGATACTGGTATATTATACGTAAAATTTTTTTAAAGTGCAATTTTAATTGATTCAAATATTCTATGCTATAATTTTTTTTTTTTGAATTTTTATAAATTCTTGACTTCAATAAATGCAGTTTAATTAACTCATATTTTTTTATTTTTAATGTTTTTAGTTTCATTTTTTAAATCTTTTTACCTTCTTTTAAATTAATCTTTTCATTTTCATATCTTATTCCTTTACCTTTATAAGGTTCAGGAATTTTATAACTTCTTATTAATGCAGCTGTTTGAGAAACTAAATTATAAGAAGTCCCGGAAATAAATATTTTAGTAGACTTATAATCAACAACTGAAACATTTTTAGGTATCTTGAAATAAATGTCATGACTATAGCCTAATTTAAAGTGCATAAAATTTAAATCATTTAAAACAATTGGAAAAGCTCGGTAACCTACTCCTATAATTTTTAATTTTTTATAAAATTTAGTTGTAACTTCAAAAAATGCTTTTTTTATCAAAACCGCTGTGGTACCTTGAATACTTTTAATTTTTTTTTTATATTTATTTGACATAATACCGAATGATTGATTTGTAATTGCAATTAAATTATCTTGTTTTGATACTAAAAGTTTAGTTTTTAATTTTAATAATTTTTGACCTAAATTACCTTTAATTAATATTATTTGTCTTTTATCGCAATAAAAAACAGAAACTTTAGAAGGAATTTTAATTATATATTTTTTTGAAATATTATCCATACTCTATTTTTTATTTGACTATCAAAATTGGCTCCCCACCTAAATTTAATTTTTTACACTCATTAATTGACATAACACCTTTATTTGTTGAAAGTATAATAGTACCATTATTTATATTTAATTTCCATAACTGTTTTACTGAATAATAAACACGTAACCCAGGTTTGGAAATTAATTTTAAAGAGTTTATAGCGGGCTTACCGTTTTTATATTTTAAAAAAATTTTTAAAACATTGGGATTATTTTCAGAAATTTTATAACCTAAAATAAAACCTTCATCCCATAAAACATTTAATAAAGACTCACATATATTTTTTTTTGATTGTAAAATAAAAGATTTTTTTACAATTTGACCATTTCTAATATTGGCAATCATATTATATAAATAATTTTTCATACCTAAATAAAATTTTTGATGTTTAGAGACAGATTTGAACTGCCGTCCCAAGGATTTTCAGTCCTTTGCTCTAACCAACTGAGCTATCTAAACTTTTTTCTTTAAAAGTACTTCACCAAAGTGATCAAACAACATTAAATAATTTTTAACATGAAGTAAATTTTTTTTTTCAACATTTGATACTTGATAATTATTAGGATTTAATTGTTTAAGTATTTTAGAATTTAAAAGAAAATTATCATTATTTAATTTTATTTTGATATTTAAATCAGGGAATAATTTTGTTCTTATTTTCTTTAAAATTACCAACAGAAATAAACTTTGATATGAATTTAAAACAATTTGCTTTTTACAAAAATAATATTCAAACTGTTCTTGAGCGATTTTATTAACATGTGGGGACTTTAAAATAGTAAACTTTTTTTTTTTAATACGTCTAGGAAACTCAAAAGCTTTGATTTCAATTTTCAATTTATCATTAAACAATAAATAGTTTCTAACAAAAGTTAAGAAACGATGTACTGAATTATAATTTTTAGAATAGATGTATATATTAATAAACATAAAATTTAAAAAAAAAATAAACATTAATGAGATAAGTTTATACTATCATTTAAGTAAATACATGTTAATACAGTAAATACATATGCTTGAATCATAGCAACACCTAACTCTAAACCCATTAAAATTACTAAAACCAATAAAGGAATAATATGCATTAATGCAAGAAAATCTTCTAATAAAAGCATACTCCAAGCAAATCCAACAATAACTTTTAAAAGAGTGTGACCTGCCATTAGGTTAGCGAAAAGCCGAACACCTAAACTTATAGGTTTGAAAATGTAAGAAATAAGCTCAATAGGAACTAATAATAAAGCTAAACCAAATGAGGTATTAGCTGGTAAAAAAACAGATAACATATTAACTTTATGTATTTGCAAACATATTATCATAACACCTATAAATATAGATAAAGACAAAGTAAAAGTTACTATTAAATGGCTTGTTATAGTAAAGCTATAAGGCACTAAACCAATTAAATTATTAAATAAAATAAAAGTAAATAGTACAGAAATAAAAGGAAAATATTTTTCACCTTCAGCATTTAAATTATCAAACACTAATTGAGCAGCTGTTTCATATGTTGCTTCTACCAATGTCTGCCAAACATTAGGAATTAAAAAAAAAGTAGTTTCACCTAAATAATTAGTATCTGCGCTGAAAAAATAAACCATACTACTAAAAATTGCTAAAACAATTAAATTAATTAATAACATATTGGTAAATGAAAAATCTAAACAAAACAATTTAACAGAAAATAATGAAATAATTTGAAATTGTTCTAATGGAGTCGATAACATTTAATATTTTTTATTTTATTTTATAATGTGCCAATTTTGTTTCTACAATACCGATCAAAGGAATTAATACAAGAAAAAATAAAAAATAAAAAGCTGTTGCAATTTGACCAACAACAACAAAAACATCTTTTACAGGCTTTTGACCTACCCAACCTAATATTAAGAAATCAGCTACTAATAACCAATAAAATATTTTAAAAATTGGTCTAAAAGTAGTACTTCGAACTTCTGAAGTATTGGTAAACGGAATTAAAAATAAAATTACTAAAGCACCTCCCATAGCAGCAACTCCACCTAACTTGTCTGGTATAGATCGTAAAATAGCATAAAAAGGTAAAAAATACCATTCAGGAACAATATGAGCGGGTGTTTGCATAGGATCAGCAGGTATGTAATTATCTGGATGTCCTAAAGTGTTAGGGAAATAAAACACAAATACAGCAAAAAATGTTAAAAAACAAAAAAACGCAAATAAATCTTTAACAAAAAAATAAGGATAAAAAGGTACTTTATCAACACCAGCATCAACACCTAAAGGATTATTTGAACCATCTTTATGTAATAAAGCTAAATGTAATAAAGTTGCGCCTGCAATTATAAAAGGGACAAGAAAGTGTAAACTAAAAAATCTATTTAAAGTTGCATTGTTTACAGTAAAACCTCCCCATAACCAATCTACAATAGATTGACCTACAACAGGAATTGCAGTAAATAGGCTAGTAATAACAGTAGCTCCCCAAAAACTCATTTGACCCCAAGGAAGAACATAACCCATAAAAGCTGTTGCCATCATTAAAATAAAAATTAAAACCCCAGAACACCATAATAACTGTCTTGGTTGCATATAAGAACCATAGTACAATCCTCTAAAAATATGGCAATAAACAACAATAAAAAACATTGATGCACCATTTGCATGGATATATCTTATTAACCATCCATTATTTACATCTCTCATAATATGCTCTACACTACTAAAAGCTAAATCTATGTGAGGAGTGTAATGCATAGCTAAAAATACCCCAGATAAAATCTGAATAACTAAACAAATACCTGCAGATGATCCAAAACTCCAAGCATAAGTTAAATTTAAAGGGGTAGGATAATGAATTATATGGTTATCAACAAAAGATAACACGTAATTCTTATTCCATCTAATTGTTTTCACAACAAAAGACGCCATAAAACTTGAATTATTAATATTCTTCATAGAAGAATAAGGATCTGAAAACTTGTTATAAACTGAATTTTTTAATACAAAACTAGATTTCATGTAAAAATTATAAGTAATTCTGGAATTGAACCAGATTAATTAAATTAAAAATTAAATAGTTTTTGCCCTTTTCTTATATTATTAACTATATTACTTAAAAATAGTTAAAACTTCCTATATTTTTTAGAAGTTTTAGCATTTGTATGTGTTCTTTGACCTCTAATAGGTAAACCCTTAATTTTACGCAAACCTCTATAAGATTTTATTTCAACTAGTTCTTTTAAAAGTAATGTCCGTATCTTTTTTAATTCACTAGTAATAATTAAATCTGAATTATCTATAAATAGAACTAGTTGAGTAATTTGATCAGTAGATAAATCTGATACAGTTAAATTAGCAGAGAATCCTAAATTTTTACAAATTAAAAGTGCTTGCTTTTTCCCTATACCAAAAATTGTTTGAATAGAAACGATAACAGATTTTTGATTTGAAATTTCTGTTTCTAATATATAAATCATAAAAAAGTTTAGTTAATTTAAAAATACATAAATTCTACTAAAGTATTCACACTAAGATGAATAGACTCTAAAAACACTTGAGGGTAAAGACCCATCACAAAAGTTCCTAAGATTAAAGGAAAAAATGTTAAAAATTCTCGCTTATTAATATCTAAATATGTTTGAAAATATTGAGTTTTTAAATTTCCGTAAGCTATACGATTAAACAACCACAAAGAATAACACCCTCCTATAATCATACCTGTAGCACTAATAAATGTAATAGTAGTATTCGTTTTAAAAGAACCTGTTAAAATTAAAAATTCTCCTACAAAACTTCCTGTACCAGGTAATCCTATGTTTGACATGGTAAAGAATAAAAAAATCATAACATATAAAGGCATAGTATGTACTAATCCTCCATAATATTTAACCATTCGGGTATGGTGTCTATCATAAACAACCCCAATTATTAAAAATAGCGCACTTGCAACAAAACCATGACTTAAACTTTGTAATATAGCACCTTCTAATCCAATAATATTAAAACTAAATAAACCAACCATAACTAGATTCATATGTGCAACAGATGTGTACGCAATAATTCTTTTAAAATCTGTTTGTCTAATAGCAGTAAACGAAGTGTAAACTATACCTACTACAGACATAGCGTAAACAAATGGTGCAAAATAAAAACACGCTTCTGGAAATAATGGGAATGAAAATCTTATAAAACCGTAAGTACCTAATTTTAATAAAACACCTGCCAAAATTACAGAACCAGAAGTTGGGGCTTCTACATGAGCTTCTGGCAACCATAAATGTACAGGAACCATAGGAACTTTAGTAGCAAAAGAAGCAAAAAAAGCAAACCACATTATTTTTTGCTCTAATGGAGAAAATGAAAAAGTTAATAATACTTCATAATCTGTAGTACCTACTTGGTAATAAATATATAAAATTGATAATAACATCAACACAGAACCTAGTAAAGTGTAAAGAAAGAAAAAATATGCCGCTCTAATCTTTCTTTCTCTAGAACCCCAAACTCCGACAATAAGAAACATAGGAATTAAAACACTCTCAAAAAATATGTAAAAAAGTAATAGATCCAAAATACAAAACACGCCTATAAGAAAAAATTCCATAACTAAAAAAGCAATTAAAAAATTTTTTACATCAACTTGAATACTATCCCAACTGGCAAGAAGACATAAAGGGATTAATAAAGTCGTCAGTAAAATAAAAAACAATGAAATTCCATCTATACCCATAGTAAAGTTTATATTTAAAATAGGTATCCATAAAAACTTATTTACAAATTGAAATGACCCAACAGATTTATTAAAAAATACCCATAAAAATATAGATAAAACAAACGTTAAACAAGAGAAATTTAAAGCAACTAATCTTAACAATGTTTTATTAGAAGCAGGGATCAGTAATAATACACCAGCACCAACTAATGGTAATAATAAAATATAAGTCAACAAATTTTTAATATATAACATAACTAATTTTACTTTTACATTTTATAGGATTCGAACCCATGACAATCAGCTTAGAAGGCTGTTGCTCTATCCAACTGAGCTAAAAATGCAAAAATATCTAAATAGGATTTACTAATAAACTTAATTTATATGAAAATAAAAACAACAAACTAGGATTAACAAATAAAAATAAAAGTGAAAAAAATAACCCTACTATTAAAAGTGATTTCTGAGTATTTAAAGGGTAGTAAAGCTGACCGACTAAAACTTTTTCAAAAAATAAAACTTTTATAATTCTAATATAATAAAAAGTTGCAACTACACTACACAAAATACTTATTAAAGCTACAAAATACATTGCAGATTCCATAGAAGATAAAAATATGTTAATTTTAACTAAAAATCCTATCATAGGCGGAAATCCCGCAACAGATAAAAGAACAGTTGCAAAAAAAATAGCTAGCATTCTGTTAGACTTACTTAATAATACTAAATCAGTTAAATCTTTATTTCCTTTTGACTCGTAATTATTTTTTAGTCTAAGAATAATAAAAATAGACCAAACACATAAACCAGAAAAACTGTATATTATTAAATAGCAAAATAACATTTGAATTCCTTCCAGGGTACCCGTTGAAAAAGCTATTAAAGAATATCCCATGTGACTAATAGAACTGTAAGCCAATAAGCTTTTAACTTTTCTTTGCTCTAACCCACCAAATGAGCCTGCTAAAATAGTTAAAACTATGACAATTGAGATAAAATGTCTCCAGTAGTCAATCATACCGAAAAAACTATAATGAAAAATTTTTAATAATAATACAAAGATACCTAATTTTGGAACAACAGAAAAAAAAAATGATGATGATGAAGGAGAACCTTCATAAACATCTGGAGCCCAAACATGAAATGGTGCAATAGCTAATTTAAAAAAAAGACTAATTAAAATAAGTACCAATCCTACCTGTAATAAACCAATATCTACAGAAGTTTTATTTAATATAAAATTCTTTTGGTAAGACTCATCAAAACCTGTACATTTAGAAGATTTTAAATATTCCATAATAGTATCTAAATACATCCAAGTCAACCTAAAAACATTACTGCTAGTAGAATCGTCAGGTTTATGAGCTTGTAATTCTAAATGAGCCTCATTCATAGAAACATAATGAGGTAGATCAGTAACGGTAATTCCTTTTCCTGAATCTATTAAATTGTTTATCAACTTTGCATCGTAAGATCCTGATAAATTATCCATAATTGTAATATAAAGAGTGTGGTAGGCAAAAAATTTCTCATATACACAAATACTACTAGGATCTGTAAATTCTTTACATTCAGCAATCAAAGCATTTATTTCACTGGAATTAAGCCCTGTAACTAGAAAGTTAGGTGACATTATTTTTTTTGATATTTCTGAAAAAGTAGTACTTACATCAGTAACAGGATTTACGGTCTCACCAGGCACTACGTAGAAAAATAAGTCCCTAAACTCTTCAAAATTTACAGTGCCTGAAATACCATATAAAATAGACGAACCAAATAAGAATAAACTTGAAGAAAATGCGCCTAAGATAAAGTATTTAACCCCAGACTCCACTGAAAAAGTTGAATTTTTTTTAAATGCTGCAAGAACATAGAAAGCTAAACTTTGTAATTCTATCGCTAAGTATGCCGTTATTAAATCGTTAGACGAACATAATAAAAATAAGCCTAATATTGCAAGTAATATAAGTAATATATATTCAAAATGATTAAGTTTTTGATCAGTTAAATATTGACTCATCATTAATAGGCACAAAGCTGATAAAATAGTAATAATTGTTTTTGAAGAAAAACTTACATAATCAAACACAATTGTATTATTAAAAGACCCAAAGCTTAAAACGTCTAAACGGTCATTTATTAGTAAAAACCAAACAAAAAATAAAACTAAAATTCCTAAATTAAGTACAGAGTTTTGAATTAAAGGAAAAGATTTCTGCATAGAAAGGAAAGTACAGTGTAAAACTAAATAAACAATAGAAATACCTAAAAATAATTCAGGTAAAATGTTTACTTCTTTAAATAATAATGTATTTAATGTCATCATGTATAATTTTTTAATTTAATTCTTAGAAGTTATTAAAACATTTTTATAATTTCTAGACAATTGTTTAAAAATTATTTGATTTTTATTAACTTTAGAATTATCAGTATTAATTGTTAGTACAACTGCACCTATTGCAGCTAATAACAATATATTACCAGCAATTAAAAATTGAACTACGTATTGAGTGTATAGAATTTGGCCCATAGCCTCAATTTCAGTTAAAGAATCAATCTTATCATACCAATTTATGTAAAAATTAAATAAGAAATCTTTATTATACGGATTGGATTTAAAATTTTCTGAAATAATCAACATTAATTCAACTAAAAAAACTAACCCTATAAAACTTCCAAACGGAAAATATTTTAAAGTATCTTTGCCCATATTAGCAGTTTTTAAATCTAACATCATAACTACAAACAAAAATAAAACAGCGATTGCACCAACATAAATAACTATAAACATTAAAGCAATAAACTCACATTCCAATAAAAACAATAAACTTGATGCAGAAACAAAACTTAAAACTAAAAATAAAACAGAATATATAGAGTTTTGAACCGTAATAACCATTAAAGAACTCAATAATAGTATATTAGAAAATAAATAAAATAAGATATTAATTATCATAAATAAATTTTAATGAAAGAGGGATTTGAACCCCCGACATTTGGATTATGATTCCAACGTTCTAACCAACTGAACTATTTCACTATATTCCAGCTACACGTTCCCGTACAGCTACCTTGTTACGACTTCATCCAAATCATCAATTTTTTAATGGATTTATCAGGTTAACAATATTCTTAGTACAGAATAATTAAACCTAATTTAAAATCTTCAAATAAAACTAACTCTCTGCATGTGACGGGCGGTGTGTACAAGGCCAAGATACATATTCACCGCAACATGCTGATTTGCGATTACTAGTGATTCCACCTTCATATAAGCGAGTTGCAGCTTATAATCTGAACTACGAAAAATTTTAAAGACTAACTAAAATTTGGATATATTTTAGTATCTCATTGTATTTTTCATTGTAGCACGTGTGTAGCCCAACCCATAAGGGCCACAGTGACTTGACTTAATTCTCATCTTCCTTCAACTTATAATTGATAATATTTTCAACACTTTAGTTTATAAATTAAAAAAATTAAAATATAACAATTAATGAAAATAAGAGTTGCGCTCGTTAAAGGAATGAACCAAACATCTTACGACACGAGCTGACGACAGTCGTGCAACACCTGTAAAAAATTAAATTCAAAAAAATTAGATATTAAATAATCAATTTGACTGAAATTAATTTCAAAATTTTTTATGTCAAGGGTTGGTAAGGTTTTGCGCGGATTATCGCATTAAACCACATGCTCCACCACTCGTTGTAGGCCCCCGTCAATTCCTTTGAGTTCCAACCTTGCGATCGTACTCCTCAGGCGGAGTGCTTATGGCGTTAGCTTAAAAAATCTAAAAATATTAGTTAAAATTATTTTTAAATTACAGCACTCATAATTTACAGTATAGACTACCAGGGTATCTAATCCTGTTTGCTACCTATACTTTCGTCCCTCAACGTCAGTTTTTACCAAAGAGTCGCCTTCGCTAACGGTATTCCTTCATATATCTACGGGAATTACTCCTCAATATAAAATTCTACTCTTCTGCATAAAACTCAAGTACAGTAGTATTAAATGCTTTTTTAAAGTTGAGCTTTAAGTTTTAACAAATAACTTACAGTACAGTCTACGGACCCTTTACGCCCAGTTAGTCCGGATAACGCTTGCCCCTCCCGTATTACCGCGGCTGCTGGCACGAGATTAGCCGGGACTAAAACTTCTTTAACTAATGTCATTATCATTGTTAACGAAAGAACTTTACAACCAAAAAGCCGTCATCATTCACATAGTATTGCTGGATCAAACTTTCGTTCATTGTCCAATATTCCTCACTGCTGGCCAAAAAAATTAGCCTGGACCTTGTCTCAGTTCCAGTGTGGTTGATCATCCTCTAAGATCAACTAAAGATCGTAGGCTTGGTACTCTATTAAATTACCAACTACCTAATCTTACGCAAAAACATCTAACAGCAAATAATTATTAATTATTTTTTTTTTAGTTTTAACTTAAATTTAATGAAAAATTTATTCTCAATAATATAAAATTTTATTACAGATATGTTTTATCCTAAACTGAAAGGTAGAATTTTACGTTATCCTCACCCGTTCGCCACGAAAATTTAATTTTCGTACGACTCGCATGTGTAAAGCATACTATTAGCGTTCACCCTGAGCCAGGATCAAACTCAAATACGGATAATTTTTAAAATATTAACATAAACTTTAAAAATTCTTTTGAATTAAAATCTATTTTATTATGTAATCATTAAAAAATAAAATTGTTTAAAATTATATAAATATAAAAGAAATTAGTACTTATTAGCTAAAAATTTTACAATTCTTACACATTAAGCCTATCTTAAAGTAATAATCTATTACATCTTTAAAAAAATTAGTTTTGAGGCTAGTTTCTCGCTTAGATGCTTTCAGCGATTATCTATTATAAACATAGCTACTCGACTATGCCGTGGGTACAACAATCGATACACCATAGGTTTACTTTTCCCGGTCCTCTCGTACTAGGGTTTAATCCTCTCAATTTTTTTACACCTGCGGTAGATAGGGACCAAACTGTCTCACGACGTTCTAAACTCAGATCATGTACCGCCTTACTTGGCGAACAGCCAAACCCTTGGAACCATTTTCAGTTCCAGGATGCGATAATCCAACATCGAGGTGCCAAACCACCCCGTCGATAGGGTCTCTAGGGGGTGATTAGCCTGTTATCCCCGGCGTACCTTTTATCCGTTGAGCGATGATCTTTTCCACACAGAATCACCGGATCACTATAACCGACTTTCGTCCCTGCTCGATATGTCAATCTTACAGTCAAGCAAGCAATATACTATTACGCTCTACAATTAATAATTATTTAATTTGAACTTACCTTTGTACGCCTCCGTTACTCTTTAGGAGGCGACCGCCCCAGTCAAACTACCCATTACGCAATGTCTTAAAAAATTAGTAATAAAAAATTTTAAGAGTGGTATTTCACAGATGTTTAAACAATTTGCTTGCGCAAAAATCTAAAACTTCCCACATATTCTACACATAAAATTTTTCATTACAATACGTAACTATAGTAAAGGTGCACGGGGTCTTTCCGTCTAGCCGCAGGAACTCCGCATCTTCACGGAGAATTCAATTTCACTGAGGTTGTGTTGGAGACAGTAGGACAGTCGTTACGCCATTCATGCAGGACACCAATTAAATGCCAAGGAATTTCGCTACCTTTGGACCGTCAGAGTTACAGCCGCCGTTTACTGGGGTTTCTAGTCAAAGCCTAAACTTTTTCTATTATTCTTGCAGCACCGGGCAGGCGTCAGTCTCTATACTTCTTTTTACAAATTAGCAGAGACTTGTGGTTTTATTAACCAGTCGCTGTCCTTGATTTTGTGACAGCTTTTAAAGGTTGCCCTTTAAAAGCTACTCCTTCTCCCGAAGTTACGGAGTAATTTTGCCGAGTTCCTTCAACACAATTCACTCAAGCGCCTTAATTTGCTAAATTTGTCCACCTGTGTCGGTTTGGAGTACGGTTTATTTATAAATTAATTATAGGGCTATTTCCTGGAAATATTAAAAAACTTTTATTACAATAACCATTTAATAAAAATAATCTTTATATTTCGTCACCTTATTATTATATAAATACAAGAAAAATAATTCTTATTTACCCATTGAACAATAATACTAACTTTCGTCATATTCTTAGGGACCGATTTACCCAAGGAGGATTAGCCTTCCCTTGGAAACCTTGGACTTAAGGCGACAATGTTTACTTACACATTGTTTATCGCTACTCATATCAACATTTTCACTTCTGATTTCTCCAATCTATGTCACCATAAATTTTCTTAGATTTACAGAACGTTCTGCTACCATTAAAATATTATAATAATCTATCGTTTCGGTAAATAATTTTAGCCCCTATACATTTTCAATGCAAAAAGTCTAAACCAGTGAGCTGTTACGCTTTCTTTAAAGGATGGCTGCTTCCAAGCCTACCTACTGATTGTTTTAAATTTTTCACAATTTTCTCACTTAATTATTTTTAAGGACCTTAACGAATAGTCTGGGCTGTTTCCCTCTTGACTTAGAACCTTAGCATTCAAAGTCTGTCTGATCAAAATCTTTTATTTTGTATTCGAAGTTTCATTAAATTCAGTAAAGCTTTACGCCCCCTTTATTTATCGAGTGCTCTACCACAAAACAAAGTTTTTAATCGCTCTACTTAAATAGATTTCGCAGAAAACCAGCTATCTCTAAGTTTGATTGGCCTTTCACCCCTAACCACAAATCATCTCAGTATTTTTCCACATACACGAGTTCGGTCCTCCAATAAGCGTTGCCGCTAATAAATTCAACCTGTTCATGGTTAGATCACTTAGTTTCGGGTCTTATTCAAGAGACTTAAAAGCAATTTAAAACTTAATTTCTTTTCGCCTACACTTTAAATATAGTTTAAGCTTGCCACTCAAATAAACTCGTTGATCCATTATGCAAAAGGTACGCTGTCACTTTTAAATTTACTTAAAGCTTCAACTGCTTGTCAGCGTTAAGTTTCGGGATCTTTTCAATTTTAGATATAAAAATTCTAATTTCACCTTTCCCTCACGGTACTAGTTCACTATCAATCATCAAAATTTTTAGACTTGAGGGTGGTCCCCCACTGTTTAAACAATACACGACTTGTATCATTTTACTAATATTATTCTAAATAGAAATATAAAAATATTTTACAGGGCTACATTTACATATATGTTTCCTTCTCTGGCTTATTTAAAAAATTAAATACATTATATAAATCATTTAACTTGAATAAAAAGTCTTATAATCGCTTTCGCTCGCCACTACTTACGACATCTCGGTTGATTTTTTTTTTAGTTACTTAGATGATTCAATTCACTAAATGTTAAAAATTTAAATTCTTCAAACTTAATACTTGAAAAATTTAAAAAGCTTACATAAAAAAGCATGATTTCTCAATTTGGACATTTATAACTCTCAACTAACAATAGCTCGTTATAAAATTTCGTATTAAAACGTCCAATATTATTTTTGATGTTTAGGCTTCCCCTTAACGCTTTATTATTTATACAACTTTTACTTTAAAATTAGGGCGAATAACGGGATTCGAACCCGTGACTTTTAGAACCACAACCTACTACTCTAACCAACTGAGTTATAATCGCCAAATTTAATTTTTATAAAAAATGTTAGAGGCAAGATTCGAACTTACAACCTCTGGGTCATGAGCCCAACGAGCTACCATTGCTCTACTCTAACAAAATAACTTAACTTGGTAACTTAATCCCATTCTAAAGCTCCTATATACCAAACATAAACAAAACCAACACCTAATTCTATAATAAAATCAACCATTGACCAAAATCCCAGACAACTTAATTGAGACAACGACACACTCCACGGCAACAAAAACATGGTTTCAATATCAAAAATAATAAATAGAATTGCCACTAGATAAAATTTAACATCAAAAATATTTCTGGCATCCTCATAAGGCTCAAAACCACATTCATATGTAGATAGTTTTTCAGTTTCAGGATTTTGAATAGCTAATATATAAGACAAAGATACAATAATAACAGCTAATACTATTGCGATAACTAAAAAAATTAAAATTGGTAAAAATTCAAAATATAATAACGAATTCTGTAAATTTAAAAAATACAATTCGCTACACTCATTAACTATAATATAACTTAACATTCTAAAAAAATAAAGGAAAGAGTGGGATTCGAACCCACGGTATAGCTTAAAACTATACAAAGATTTAGCAGATCTTCACTATAAACCACTCAGTCACCTCTCCTAAAACCGTTTAAAAATTTATAAATGATTCCCACTTTCAAAGTATTTAAAATAAATTTTTAAACTTTACACATGAGTTCAAAAGATTTCAGGTAAAAAACAAAAAGTTAATTTTGTATGTTTAAAGGTCTCATCTCTAACGGGATTCGAACCCGTGTTATTACCGTGAAAGGGTAATGTCCTAACCCCTAGACGATAGAGACTCTTTTGCTTACAAATAAAACTAAAATAAATTTTAGAAAGACTTGAAAACAAAAACTTTCAAAAACCTTCATAAACCTCGAAAAAAAAAATAACTAAAAACAAACTCGGAGTAAAAGATATATTTTCCAAAACAAGCGTGTAAAAGTCTTAAAACTATCGTGGTAACTTTTATTTATAGAATACAATTTACCACGATAGTTTTAAGTCACTTAGTGATTCGGAATTGATCAGTTTGTGTTTAGATAAGAATTATTTTTTAAGTAATTTTTTTCCTATCTATATAGGTACGATGAAATTATTTTTATTTAGTACCTTCATATCTGTAACACAATGCCTTAGAATTAAAAACAGTTTATGTCAGTTGAAATCAGCGAAGTTTTCAGAAAACTGAGTCTCCAATTTAAATTATTTTCATCCAAAGAATCGTCTATCAAATCGGTCTTTATACGAGAAAACAGCAAGTATTTAGCCAAAATCTTCATTTTTGTATCACAATAAACTTCAGTGACTATACCATAGAAAATATTAACAATCATTGGCGTGTAACATAGAAAAATCGTGTAAAGAGATGGTTTTATATAATCTTTTAATTGTTTTTTAGAAAACTTCTGAAAAAACACTATAATATAGAGACCCCATACAATAAAAGTGTATCAATTACTTAGTACGTATTAACTAAAGAAATCGTCATTAAAAATTTAGTAAGAAATTAAGTAATTTTACTAAATTAGTTTTAAGACTTTTACACGCTTGTTTTGGAAAATATATCTTTTACTCCGAGTTTGTTTTTAGTTATTTTTTTTTTCGAGGTTTATGAAGGTTCGTATTAAAATTAAGAGTATGTTTATAAAAGTTTTAAGATATTCTAACCAATACAAACATTATAAAATAATATTATAAACAAATTATAAATGATGGTATTAATTAATTGTGACAGTCCCGCATTTTGGCAAACTTATTTACAAGATCCTGCTAGTATTACTATGGAAGGTATCTTGATTTTTAATAAACATTTATTGTTTTTATTGACTATAATAGTTTTATTTGTTGGTTGGTTACTTGTTTCTACAATTTATTATTATGTAGAATTTAATAACAGATATAACTCTAAATTCGTACATTCTAAAGAATTAGAGATTATTTGGACATCTGTACCAGCCTTAATTTTATTAATTTTATCTACTCCTTCATTCACGTTACTTTATGCAATGGATGAAATAGCTGAGCCTGAGTTATCTTTGAAAATTTTAGGACATCAATGGTTTTGGAGTTATGAAATTTCTGATTTCAATTCTTGCCAAAAACAAGAACAAAGTTTAAAATACGTTTGTTACATGATGGTATTAGATGGATTACCTAAAACAAAGCAAGGTTATTTTAGATTATTAGAAACTAATAAACGTGTTATTCTTCCGACAAATACTCATTTAAGATTATTAGTAAGTGCTGCTGATGTGCTTCACAGTTGGACAGTTCCTTCATTTGGTTTAAAGGTAGATGCTTGTCCTGGTAGATTAAATCAAATGAATTTATTCATTAAGCGTGTAGGAGTTTTTTTTGGTCAGTGTAGTGAAATATGTGGTGTAAATCATGGTTTTATGCCTATTGTTGTTGTGTCACTGCCTACTTTACAATTCCACCATTACATAATGACAAAATTAGAGTTAGGTTAATAAAAATTAATTAACTAAACGTTATTTTGAAGCTTATAGCTCAGTTGGTTAGAGCGTACGCCTGATAAGCGTAAGGTCAGTAGTTCAAATCTACTTAAGCTTAAGATTATTTAACATGGTATTAAAAAAAAAAAGTTTAAAGAAAAAAATAAAAAATTTTACTATAAATTTCGGTCCTCAACATCCAGCAGCTCATGGAGTTCTTAGATTAGTTTTAGAGTTGCAAGGTGAAGTTGTTGAACGAGCAGACCCTCATATAGGTCTTTTACATAGAGGAACTGAAAAATTAATTGAGTATAAAAACTATCTACAAGCTTTACCTTATTTTGATAGATTAGATTACGTTTCAATGATGTCACAGGAGCATACCTATTGTTTAGCAGTTGAAAAATTATTTAATTGCAAGATACCTTTAAGAGCTCAATATATTCGAGTTCTTTTTGCAGAAATAACTAGAATTTTAAACCATTTACTTGCTGTAGGCTGTCATGCTATGGATGTTGGTGCAATGACTCCATTTTTATGGTCATTTGAAGAGCGAGAAAAATTAATGGAATTCTATGAACGGGTTTCAGGTGCTAGAATGCATGCTGCATATTTCCGACCAGGTGGAGTGCACACGGACATTCCTGCAGGTTTATTAAATGATATTTTCATTTTTGTTGATCAATTTAATACACGTTTGTTAGAAGTTGAAGACATGTTAACTGAAAATAGAATATGGAAACAGCGATTAGTCGACGTTGGAGTTGTAACTGCTGAAGACGCTTACCAGTGGGGTTTTAGTGGTGTTATGTTAAGAGGTTCTGGTGTTAAATGGGATTTAAGAAAAAGTCAACCTTATGAGATTTATGACGAATTAGACTTTGAAATTCCTGTAGGTACTAATGGAGATTGCTTTGATCGTTATCTTATTAGAATTTTTGAAATGAAAGAATCTTTAAAAATAATAGAGCAATGCTTAAATAAATTACCTGTGGGTAGAATTAAAAGTAGTGATAATAAATTAACCCCTCCTTCTAGAAAAGATTTAAAACAATCTATGGAGTCGTTAATTCACCATTTTAAAATATATACTCAAGGATTTATTGTACCTTTTAACGAAACTTATACTGCAAGTGAGGCTCCGAAAGGAGAATTTGGTGTTTATTTAATTTCTAATAATACAAATCGGCCTTATAGATGTAAAATAAAAGCTCCTGGATTTGCTCACCTGCAAGCTTTAGATCATATGTCTAAAGGTCATTTAATAGCAGATGTTGTGACAATCATTGGAACACAAGATATTGTTTTTGGTGAAGTTGATAGATAGATATTAATTAAATTATGTCTAAATTTTTTCGTAAAAATTTGAAAGCCTTGCATATTTTTTCTGATGGAAGCCTTTTATTAAGAAATGATTTAAAAAGTTTAAAAGATTGTAGCAAAATAATATTAACAGATAAAGATTTGAAAAGTTTACAGTCACGATTCTCTTATAATTTTTCAAACTTTTCAAATAATATTACAAATAATAGTTATAAAAAAAAATATTTTAAATAAATATTATAAAAATCATGTTTATGAGTAAAAAGTTAGTTGTAGAAAATCTAAAATATTTGTCTAAATTATGTCCATTAGAAAAAATTCAAATTTTTAATGATAATGTTATTTTAATTGTAAAACCTAATGTTTTATTTGATATCCTAGTATTTTTTAAGTATCATGTGCTATATCAATTTGAATTATTAACCTGTATTTCAGGAGTTGATTATCCAATGAATAAGTATAGGTTCAAAATAGTTTATGAGTTATTAAGTATTCGATATAATTTTCGTATTCGTATAAAAACTTTTACTCATGAGCTTTTAGCAATTGAGTCTTGTGATAAATTGTTTTTAACAGGTGGTTGGTATGAGTGTGAGGTTTGGGACATGTTTGGTGTTTTTTTTAAAAACCACTCAAATCTTAAGAGAATATTAACTGATTATGGGTTTGAAGGTTATCCTTTAAGAAAAGATTTTCCATTAAGCGGTTTTATTGAAATGAGGTATAATGAAATAGAAAAACGTGTTGTTAATGAATCGTTAGAATTGTGTCAAGAATATAGAACGTTTACTTTTTTGTCCCCATGGCAAACTCAAAAAAATTTATAACATAAATTTTTTCTATAGTAATTTAAAAAAATTATTTGTATAATTGAAATGAAAAAACAAATTATAAAAGATTTAAAAAAAAGAAAATTAAATTTAGTTAATGATAATCGTTTTTTTATATTAAAAAGTCTTATTAAGAATAGTAATTTAAAGAATCCTGTTAGATGGTCTGCTAGTTTAAAAGCTTCAGATTTATCTAAAACAAATTTTAAACATAAAATCGTTAAAAGATGTGTTTTAACGGGTAGAAAATCAAAAATACATAATAATTATAGGTTTTCTAGGTTAATGTTTTTAAGATTAGTTCGTAACGGTTGTGTTTCTGGATTAAAAAAATCAACTTGGTAATTTTTAAAATTTATAT